TACTTATTTCGTCGGCTCGAAGGGTTACCATTAGTATTTCTTTATTCTTTTTTCGGAAGCAAAGGGAAAAAAAATAATGCCTAAATTAAAAATTTGAATAAAAGTTGAAGGGCTAATCGGTTATTTCTTCCATGGCCCCGAGAATGCCAATATTCGCACGGATAGTGCGGAAATGTAACTCGGTATTCATATTCAAACAACTGTTCAGAGTTCCTAGAGCTCCTTGTAAGGCTTGTTGGAAAACTCGTTGTCGGACCTGATTCATTGCTCTTTGTTTTTCAAAATGAAGGGTTTCATTTTTGTAATTTTCTAATCGTTCCAAACTATCACAAGTGGCGTTAATCAAATTTTCTTTTTCTCGTTCTATCTCAGAGTATCCATTCATTCGATACTCATCTGCTTCTAGTTCCACTTTCCGTAAGCGAACCCGGGCTTTTTCGAGTTGTTCAATGGCCCCTCTACGTAATTCTTCCGAATTTCGAATAGCACTCAAGATCCTCTGTTTTCGATTATCTAATAAATCTTTTAATGAAAGTAGATTATCTTACCATTAATTTCACAACTTTCATGATCTCTTCCCGAACCAAACATGAATCTTTCGATTCATTTGGCTCTCACGCTCAATTATTTATTTGATTTTTTATGGGTATTCCCATATCTTTTTTTAATGTAATGAGCCTACCCTCTCTTTTCTTTTCTGTTTGTATTCAAGGATGTCGAAATTGATACAAGACCAGAATAATTATTAGGAGGACTCTTCCGACCAGACAAAAATCTATAATTGTCAGCAAAGTTGTTTCTTTATTTGTATTTCTTCTTTATCTTTATTTAATTCAAAATTCATTTAATGAAATTAGTTTCAAATACAAATTTCGAATTTTGATATTTTTTCTTCAAATCCAAAAAATTCCGCCTTTTTTATACATAGGTCGTCGATTCGGCATTGGATAAGATAAAAAGGGCAAATGCCCATTTTCTAGTAAATGGTTTAAATCATTTTATTGATATGAGTGTTCTATATCAGATAAATTACCACCTATTCATTTTTAAACCATTTCGGTACTAATTTCAGTACTAATGTAGTCGTAGAAAGAATACCATGTTTTGCCTGGACTTCAAACAGTTTAGTTTTAACCATGTTAATGGTCTCGCATTATTGGTTATAGAGAATCAAAGTTGATTTACCAATGAGTTACGAAATGCTATGGTTCTTACATATGATTTCTTAATTTATTCAGAAGTAATTCGTCGAGATCGTGCACCTTTTTTCTTCTTTATCCTAAAAATACTATAAATAAAGTGCAGTCGGATGGATCCAACCTATTCTTGAAATACACAACTCGCACACACTCCCTTTCCAAAAAAAATCAATACACCAATTACTACACTTAGATTTATTAGATTTGTTGCTAAAATATCGGTATTAAACCCGAAACTCCCGGCGGATGGCCAGTGGCCCAAGAAAACGAAAGAATCGGTTACATTTTTCATATGCTCTCCTCTTATAGATAGGGCTAACAAAGAACAAAGTTATTTTTCTATCACTTTGCTCGCCCCTTTCTTTTTTGATCTATTTTTTTATTAATTGAATTTCCCTTTTTTAATGGGAATAAATTGAATCTAGTAATTTCCTTTAGGTTAGGTCTTAGGTCTCATTTCAATTGAGAAAAATATTGTTTGTTGAAATGTTTCCTAAAATAAAAGGAAAAAAGTTTCCATTATACTAAGCTAAGGACGGGAAGGAAGAAAACGAATGGATCCGGTAATTCCTCATCCTCAAATCAGTCCTTCCTGGGTCTCAACAAATAAGTAATTGTAAGAGTAAAGTGTTGATATAATTTGAAGAAGCAAACGGCAATTAAAAGTTAATAAAATTCGAAAATAAAGTATGTAATCTAAGGGACTTTTTACATTTCTAGGATTAAACAAAAGGATTCGCAAATAAAAGTGCTAATGCCACGACCAGTCCGTAAATTGTTAAAGCTTCCATAAAAGCTAGACTCAGCAATAAAGTACCTCGTATTTTACCCTCTGCTTCTGGTTGTCTCGCAATACCTTCTACAGCTTGGCCTGCAGCAGTACCTTGACCAACTCCAGGTCCAATAGAAGCAAGCCCTACAGCCAATCCAGCAGCAATAACAGAAGCGGCAGAAATCAGTGGATTCATGGTAAGTTCCTCGCATGAAAAAAAAAAGAAATGGTTAATGATACAATCAACCAATGAATTATTACTTTTATTTTATCATTAAGATGTATTGGATCGAAATAATAAAAAACGACGAATTGAAATGATAATATTGATGAATCGTCAGAACTACTTTGATATCTAGTTTTTAATTTATACACTTTTTGGAAATCCCTAGACATATAATTCCAGTCTAGTTATTGCATTTCTTTCCAACTATTCCTTCATTCAATTTGTCGTTCTTTATCCTTCTAGATCTTTGAATTCATCTGTTTTTTCAGCCAATTCACAATCACAGACAAAAAAAGGACTTATATGGGAATCCATCTAAATGTAGTAAACAGCAATCAAATCAATATATGTAATGGATATCTAATATATATATATATATGAATATATATCTATATCAATATATAATATCAATATTAATATTGATATTATTAATATTGATATTAAGTATTATATATATATATAGTATATATATAGTAATTATATATAGTATAAGTTGATAGAAGTGTTGATATAAGTAAAGTATTATAAGTAAAGTATAAGGGCTTATATCTTATATATAGGGAATAGGGACTCTATAACAAGTGAATATCTAATATTACATATACATTTGTATTACATATACATTTGTTTCTTCTCTAACGTAAACTTTATATGGAATCAGATTCTGGAATCATTCCTCTAAACCCACATAAAAAGTGGCTGGACTTATAGACATTACATACACTCAGTGTGACCCCCCAAACCATCTTCTTTTTATTTCGCAACATCGTCCATCTTCTTTTATACGACTCGAAGTCGTATATTAATACGTATTAATATCTATTATGTTCTGTTCTCCAACCAAGCAAATTATCTTGAATCATGCATGAATTGGGAGAAGCTAAAAAAAAAATACTATTTCGAAAACTAGTCAATGATGACCCTCCATGGATTCGCCTATATAAGCCGCGGCTAACGTTGCAAAAATAAGAGCTTGAATACCACTTGTAAATAATCCAAGAAACATAACAGGTATAGGAACTACTAAAGGGACTAAAGAAACAAGAACAACAACTACTAATTCATCAGCCAATATATTCCCGAAAAGTCGAAAACTCAGAGATAAAGGTTTTGTGAAATCTTCTAAGATGTTAATTGGTAAAAGTATTGGAGTTGGTTTAATGTATTTCTCGAAATAACCCAATCCTTTTTTAGTAAAACCCGCATAAAAATATGCCGCTGACGTGAGTAAAGCTAAAGCAACAGTAGTATTTATATCATTCGTGGGCGCAGCTAACTCCCCATGAGGTAACTGTATGATTTTCCAAGGTAAAAGAGCACCTGACCAATTAGAAACAAAAATAAATAGGAACATAGTTCCAATAAAAGGAACCCAAGGACCATATTCTTCTCCAATTTGGGTTTTGCTCAAGTCTCGAATAAATTCAAGGACATATTCGAAGAAATTCTGACCGTCGGTCGGAATAGTTTGTGGATTACGAACAGCTATGATGACTGAACCTAATAAGATAGCAATTACGACCCAAGAAGTGATAAGTACTTGGGCATGGATTTGTAAACCTCCTATTTGCCAATAGAGATGTTGGCCTACTTCTACACCCGATATATCGTATAACCCCTTGAGTGTTTTAATGGAACATGGTATAACATTCATATTGTCCTCTGATAGAAATTGAACTTCAAAAAAAGGAATTATTTTGATTCAACCATTTCTTTCTCAAATCACCAACGTGAATCATTAATCGTATATTTAGGATACCAAGAAATCACATAACATCATAATATATATATCAATATCCCCAGTTCTTTTTTTTATCTCTTTTTAAAAATGCAAAAATTGTAACCGATCCAATAAATCTATGGAGTTGCCCAATAATTAAATAATCTTATAATTCTGAATTCTTATTATTCTTAATCTTAATCAACGATTTCTTATATAGCTAGAACGGCCTTCACAAATTGCGGATACTAATTTGTTAAGAATCAATCGAATTGAAGCTATAGCGTCATCGTTGGCTGGAATCGAAATATCTGCGAGATCTGGGTCACAATTTGTATCGATTAAACAAATCGTCGGAATCCCCAAAATAGCACATTCTCGAAGAGCTGTATATTCTTCTTGCTGATCAACGATAATCACAATATCAGGCAATCCCGTCATATATTTGATCCCACCGAGATATGTTTGCAAGGTATATAATTTTCTCTTCAACATTGCTGCATCCCTTTTAGGGAGACGGTTGAGTTTCCCCATCTTTTCTTCTGCTCTTAAGTCCCTGAACTTTGAAAGTCTCGTTTCCGTAGTAGACCAATTCGTTAACATACCACCGAGCCATTTTTTATTAACATAATGACATCGAGCCCTTATTGCAGCTGATGCTACTGAATCCGCTGCTTTATTTTTGGTACCAACGATTAAGAAGCTTTTTCCCCTACTTGCTGCATCAAAAACTAAATCACAGGCTTCTGATAAAAAACGAGCAGTTCTAGCGAGATTTGTAATATGAATACCTTTACGCTTTGCCGAGATGTAAGGGGCCATTCTAGGATTCCATTTCTTAGTACCATGACCAAAATGAACTCCTGCTTCCATCATCTCTTCCAAATTGATGTTCCAATATCTTCTTGTCATTTTTTCCCACACTTCCTTTTTGTTTTTTTTATTATTAACAAAGAGACGAGGTACCTTGAAATAAATAATTGTTCCGATGGAACCTTCTACCGGGGATTGACCATTGATACACGGTACAAACCATTCATTTTTTTATTACTTATTTTATTTATTTTTATTTATTACCAAATCAAAAAAATAATCAGACCAGTCCAGTATAGTTAAAAGCTAGTTAAAGTAAAAGTGAATCCACTCTTAGGAATCATTAAATCGCATAAATGATTTTTCTGATGTTTCATGGAAATTTGTCTCATGGAAATTGTTTGTCACGTAAGAACAAAATAATTCTCTATGGTGTAACAAAATATCTTTCATTTCCAACTCGAAGAGATTTTTTCTTTTGATTTCCAAATAAATGTTCTTATCTTGCCTTGAACGATGCACAAATTTTTGGAATCCAGTACCAACAGGTATAATCCCCCCTAGAACAACGTTTTCTTTCAGGCCTTTCAACCAATCAATACGACCTCGTAAAGCAGCTTTTGCTAAAACTCGAGCGGTTTCTTGAAAACTTGCTTCGGATATGAAACTTTGAGTATTCAGAGACGCTCTTGTTATTCCCAATAAGATTGCCCGATAACAGATCGATTCGTTCAAAGCACGCCCTGCTCGTTCCGCTCGCAACAATCCGATTAATTCTCCAGGTGAAAAAACATTAGACATTCCATCTTCTGAAACCAACACTTTTGATGTTACTTGACGTACAATAATCTCTATATGTCTATTATGGATCTGTACTCCCTGGGATCGATAAACCTTTTGGATCTTATTAACCAAAGAGATACGACTTTGGGCTATGGTTAGCTCAGCTCCAATTAAGAACCCCCAGGGGATCCCAAGAATTCTTGGTATACGTTCGTTCCAACCTTCAATTCTCCTTTCGAGGTTCATCGATATTGAATCAATCGAACGCACTTCTAAGATTTGTTCCACTTTTGGAAGACCTTGTGTTATGTCACCAGATCTCGATTTTTCATATATAAATGTAACTAATGTATCTCCTTCGTAAAGGATTTCCCCATAATGACCATGAACAGTTGCTCCTGGAGTGGCCAAATAAGGCTTAGCTGATCTTATAATTACGGAGTCAACATTAACAATTAAAATTTGACCAGATTTGATTACGTGTGGTTCGTATTTAAATAGACATACATTTTCACAAATAAATTGTCCAAGGCTAATTATTGTTGATGTCTCTTCCCAATAATTGTGATGGAGAAAGCACCAATTCAAATGGAATGGGTTCAAAATGATGTTACTGCATGGATCAGGATTATAAATCCTCCTCTTTTCATCTATTAAAAAATATTTAATTACTTGAAGTACTTGGAAAGTCTCTTTTAAATTGTCAAGTAGCAAATATTTCTTTAACAAGATCAGATTATGAGTTATTAAATGGTAAGCTGAATAAAAATTCGATTTTTTAGGGACAATCGTTCCTAAGGGACCTAATAAATCCCTAATTTGGATTATGGGATCGGATTCTTTTGTCACATTATTATATTTCGAACTATTGAATGGACCAATTCGAGAACAATTGTATGATGACAAAATTAGCAAAGATTGGCATTCCTTAGTTCGATTCAACAACGTACCAACAGTTCCTTGATGTTGGCTAAGTGATTTAATCTTCGCCTTGGAATAAAAAGGATTTATATTGTTGCGATCTAATCCATTATCGGGAATCAATCCAGAACTTGCCCTATCATACCTTTTTCCGGTATACGAAATAGCGGACTTGACTAACTCAATTCTTATGAAATCGCGAATCAGATCATTTGCCCTTACCTGAACACAGGAAGCATGAACCTCTTCTCTAGAACCATTTTGTTCGTAGTCCCAATTCAATACTAAGCAAGTCCGAACTAATTGAATACTTGTGTGGTAAATTCCGCGAATTGACTTGCCATTTCCATAAAGGATATAATTGACAACTCTAAGTTGGACATTATCCTTTTCCTGCAAAAGATCCTGAGGGAAAAGTGTTGCTAAATTTAGCCCATCGGCTATTTCATATGTGACTACAGGTCGAACCGAAACAAAATACTTTTTCTTGGTAGGTGTGATACGTTGAACATAAATCCAATTTTTCAATTTTTTTGATTCCGTAGAATTTTGTTTTTCCGTTTCGGGTGGTATCAAAATGCCGCTGTGCCTGGATATCTTATCTGTCTCTCCAGGAAAATGAATATCTCCAGAAAAGATTTTCAATTCAATATATTTTTTTTTTCTCTCCACTCGGACTAATCCACCTACTCGGCTTCTTGTATTTATAGTGAGTCGTGTATCTACTCCAATGATACTATTGTTCCGGACCATTATGAATGAGGATCCCGGCAAGATATGCACTTCTTCGAGAATGAAAAAAAACTGATCTACTTTCATTTGGTATTTCGGACTAAATTCTTTTGCTCCTCGATACTCAATCAAATCCTCTTTTTTTATGATTGAATCTACCTCTATGGTCCCATGTTTAGTAATTCCTGAACTGTTTCTTCTGTATCGTGGATCATCAAAATAAGCAAGAATACTTTTTCTACGTAAAATACCATTTATGGGTATTTCAATCGAAATACCAAAACAGGGTATTAGTTCTTTCTCTCGTTCTTGATCATATTGTAATGGGATGATGAATCTATCTCTTCGTTTTTTCGCTAATAAATTTGAATTCTCTTGGAGAATAGAAGGATATATGAAATTCCAATGACTATTGGATATGATTCGATCAGGTCTTGAATAGTCAAGAATTTCCCTATCTTTTTTATCAGAAGTATATAACAATTTATGTCTTACTTGATGATTAGGCATTGAGAAGTCAGAGATATATCTTCCTTCAACAGAAAAAGAATCAACATTCATTTGATCTTGATCCTTGTGGAGCGAAAAAGACACTATACTGGATCTGCACGGACCTCCTGCTAATATCCATAAATGGCTTGTTTTTGGTAATAAATGAACGTTACCATATGTATATTCAGGTGCATGGTAGACGTCGGTACTCCAGTGCATTTCTCCCTCTAATTCAGAATAAATATGTTTTCGTACCCTTTCTTTAAAATGAAAAGTAGACGTTCCAGCACGAATCTCAGCAATCACTTGTTCTGATTCTACATATTGATCATTTTGAACTAAAATCAAACTTTTTGACGGAATATTCACATTATGTATAATATCTCGACTCTCAATAGTTACATACAAGTCCATAGAACATAAAAAAGCAGGATGCCCATGACGGGTACGTGTGGGATGAACCAAATCCTCATTGAATTGGATTTTACCATTAGAAGGAGCTCGGACATGTTCGGCAGTACCACCAGTGAATACTCCACCAGTATGAAAAGTTCTTAATGTTAGTTGAGTCCCCGGTTCCCCAATTGATTGACCCGCAATAATACCTACAGCTTCTCCCAATTCGACCAAATCGCCATGAGTGGGACTCCGACCATAACATAATTGACAGATCCAAGATGTACTCCTGCAAGTAAATGGGGTTCTAATATATATTGGTTGTGCTCGAAAGGTTATGAATCGATTGACAAGTCCAATCCCAATATCTTGATTTCGAGTGGCAATGCATCGTAGGCCGATATATATATCATCTGCTAATACACGACCAATTAGTGTTTGGACAAAAATTTTTTCCGTCATCCCATTTTGAGGACTCACGGAAATACTTCGGATAGTACCACAATCCCTTCTACGTACAATAATGTGTTGAACTACTTCAACAAGTCTACGTGTAAGATATCCAGCATCTGATGTTCGTACAGCAGTATCTACAACTCCTTTGCGGGCTCCATAGCAGGAAATTATATATTCTGTCAAAGAAAGTCCCTCGCGTAAATTGCTTTGAATGGGTAAATCAATCATTTGTCCTTGGGGATCTGACATTAATCCTCTCATACCTACTAATTGGTGTATCTGAGATGCATTTCCCCTAGCTCCCGAAAAAGACATTAGATAAACTGGATTAGAAGGATCAGTCATCTGAAAATTTGGATTCATTTCTTGTCTCAAATATTCACTTGTAGCATACCATATCTCAATGGATTGACGTAATTTTTCTACCGCGTGTACATTTCCATAATGATGGTGTTTCTCCAAAATAAAACTTTGTTGTTCAGCGTCTTGGACTAACCATCCCTTAGAAGGTATTGTTAAAAGATCATCAATTCCTAATGAAATCGATGTAGCAGTGGCTTGATGGAAACCTAAAGTCTTTACTTGATCCAGGATATGTGATGTATATCCCATTCCGAAATGATCTATTAATCTGCTAATAAGTCGTTTCATAGCAGTTCCATTTATCACTTTATTGTGAAAGACCAGATCGGCCCGTTCTGCCATAAGTACCTCTATATTCTGCTGAGTAGGATTCAACAATAGGCCTGAGTCAGTGATTCGAAAAACTTAACTTCCTTTCCTCAATCTTGATTCATGCAGAAATTCAGAAATTATGATACTAGTTAAATTGGAAAGACCCGAATTCCCATAGGAAGGGGCATCGCCTAATCTCATTTCGTAGTTTAGATAGTGTATGAGTAGGCCCGACAAAACCCTTGTATGGCTTCTTCTATTTCTCGATAAAAAGAAATATGACCCAGAGTGGTTCGAATGTAGATACACCGGATTTCTTTTTTTACACTTCCTACCATTAGATAGTGCCCATAAATCTCATGATAAGTACCCAAAGATTCATATTGAACTTCGATGGGAACTTCTCTTGACCCAATGACACGTTGATCTAGTTTCCATCGGAGCCACAAAGGACTATCTAAACTGATTCTTTTCTGCCGATAAGCTCCAAGTGCATCATAGGAACTACAAAAATACGGTTCTTTTTCTTTCGTATACTTATAGTTATTATTGTCAACTGTTTTATTTTGATAGTTTCCGCAATTATACGGATTATACCTATTTGCACAAATACCTCGACGATTCCCGATCGTTAATACATAGAGTCCAATAAGCATATCTTGGGTTGGTACAGAAATGGGATCTCCAATAGCTGGAGACAAGAGATTCATATGAGAAAACATAAGTAAACGGGCCTCCGCTTGAGCTTCCAAAGATAAAGGTACATGAACCGCCATTTGATCCCCATCAAAGTCTGCGTTGAAACCCTTACAAAC